GCTATCGTAGCTTAAGTAAAGCATAACACTGAAGATGTTAAGATGAGCCCTAGAAAGCTCCGAAAGCATAAAGGCTTGGTCCTGACTTTTCTATCAACTTTAGCCTAACTTACACATGCAAGTATCCGCACCCCTGTGAGAATGCCCCACAGTTTCCCTCTCAGGAAACAAGGAGCCGGCATCAGGCACAACAGTAGTCTGCCCAAGACGCCTTGCTCAGCCACACCCTCAAGGGAACTCAGCAGTGATAAACATTAAGCCATAAGTGAAAACTTGACTTAGCCAAGGCTAAGAGGGCCGGTAAAACTCGTGCCAGCCACCGCGGTTATACGAGAGGCCCAAGCTGATAGACATCGGCGTAAAGCGTGGTTAGGAGTACTACATGATTAAAGTCGAATGTTTTCAAAGCTGTTATACGCATCCGAAAACTAGAAGCACAACAACGAAGGTGACTTTACAATTTCTGAACCCACGAAAGCTAAGGCACAAACTGGGATTAGATACCCCACTATGCCTAGCCTTAAACATTGATAGAAAACTACACTTCTATCCGCCTGGGAACTACGAGCATAAGCTTAAAACCCAAAGGACTTGGCGGTGCTTTAGATCCACCTAGAGGAGCCTGTTCTAGAACCGATAACCCCCGTTAAACCTCACCTTTTCTTGTTCAACCCGCCTATATACCACCGTCGTCAGCTTATCCTGTGAAGGACTACTAATAAGCAAAATTGGCATAGCCCAAAACGTCAGGTCGAGGTGTAGCGTACGGAAAGGGAAGAAATGGGCTACATTCTCTACACTAGAGAATACGAATGATAAACTGAAAAACGTATCTGAAGGAGGATTTAGTAGTAAGGAGAAAATAGAGTGTCCTCCTGAAACTGGCCCTGAAGCGCGCACACACCGCCCGTCACTCTCCCCAAGCTCACCACACCTATTAAGTAAAACATTTTAATTGCAAAGGGGAGGCAAGTCGTAACATGGTAAGTGTACTGGAAAGTGCACTTGGACAAATCAGAGTATAGCTAAGATAGCAAAGCATCTCCCTTACACTGAGAAGTCATCCGTGCAAATCGGATTACCCTGAAGCCCAACAGCTAGCCTAAACAGCCAAAAACAATAACCAACCATAAATAAACCCAAATGCACCCAAAGCAACAAACAAACCATTTTTCCCCTTTAGTATAGGAGATAGAAAAAGACATTTGAGCGATAGAAAAAGTACCGCAAGGGAAAGCTGAAAGAGAAATGAAACAACCCAGTAAAGCACTAAAAAGCAGAGACACTTCCTCGTACCTTTTGCATCATGATTTAGCCAGTACTCCCTAAGCAAAAAGAATTTTAGTTTAGTCCCCCGAAACTAAGTGAGCTACTCCAAGGCAGCCTTCCATTAGGGCGCACCCGTCTCTGTGGCAAAAGAGTGGGAAGAACTTTGAGTAGAGGTGACAGACCTACCGAACTTAGTTATAGCTGGTTGCCTGAGAACTGGATAGAAGTTCAGCCCTTTGTGTTTCTTAAGCCAACTCTTGTTATACTTCACCTGACAAAAAGAAAGCAAAGGAGTTAGTTAAAGGAGGTACAGCTCCTTTATTTCAAGATACAACTTCTCCAGGAGGATAAAGATCACACTGATCAAGGGACCTATGTTTTGGTGGGCCTAAAAGCAGCCATCCTAATAGAAAGCGTTAAAGCTCAAACATAAAACCTCCCATCAATTCTGATAACCTCTCTGACTCCCCTATTATTAACAGGCCCTCCTATGCCCCCATAGGATAGATTATGCTAATATGAGTAATAAGAAAGAAAAGACTTTCTCCAAGCACAAGTGTATATCGGAACGAACCCCCGCCGAAAATTAAAGGCCCCAAAAACAGAGGGAAATGAAAATATTTTAGAGAACAAGAAATACACTCAACCACCCGCCTTTAACCCCACACTGGTGTGCCTATTTAGGAAAAACTAAAAGAGAAAGAAGGAACTCGGCAAACACAAGCCTCGCCTGTTTACCAAAAACATCGCCTCTTGAAAACTATATATGAGAGGTCCCGCCTGCCCTGTGACTCTAAGTTTAACGGCCGCGGTATCTTAACCGTGCGAAGGTAGCGCAATCACTTGTCTCTTAAATAGGGACCTGTATGAATGGCATAACGAGGGCTTAGCTGTCTCCTTTCTCAAGTTAATGAAATTGACCTTCCCGTGCAGAGGCGGGAATACACCCATAAGACGAGAAGACCCTATGGAGCTTTAGGCACAAGAACTGCTCATGTAAAAAACCTCTAACAAAAGAATGTAACCTTATGATTTCAGTTCGTATGCCTTTGGTTGGGGCGACCGCGGGGAAACGAAAAACCCCCACGTGGACTGGGATAACATAATCCTAGAGACAAGAGCTCCCACTCTAGTCAACAGAACTTCTGACCTTACTGATCCGGCGCAAGCCGATCAACGAACCGAGTTACCCTAGGGATAACAGCGCAATCCCCTTATAGAGCCCATATCGACAAGGGGGTTTACGACCTCGATGTTGGATCAGGATGTCCTAATGGTGCAGCCGCTATTAAGGGTTCGTTTGTTCAACGATTAAAATCCTACGTGATCTGAGTTCAGACCGGAGTAATCCAGGTCGGTTTCTATCTATGATGTAATTTATTTCAGTACGAAAGGACCAAAAAAATAAGGCCCCTGTTTTTTACAAGCCTTCCCCTCACCTACTGACCCCCACTCAAGTAGGCAAGAGGGTACAACCCTTAAGCCATAGACCATGGCATATTAAGGTGGCAGAGCCCGGACATTGCAAAAGGCCTAAGCCCTTTCCACAGAGGTTCAAGTCCTCTCCTTAATTATGATCTCCACAATTCTTACCCACATCCTCAATCCCCTAGCCTTCATTGTCCCAGTACTCCTAGCCGTAGCCTTCCTCACCCTGATCGAGCGGAAAGTCCTTGGCTATATACAACTACGAAAAGGCCCTAACATCGTAGGGCCATACGGCCTCCTTCAACCTATCGCGGACGGTGTCAAACTATTCATTAAAGAACCTGTTCGCCCATCCACCTCTTCTCCCATCCTATTCCTCTTAACCCCAATGCTTGCCCTGACCCTAGCAATAACCCTATGAGCTCCTATTCCAATACCATACCCTGTCTTAGACTTAAATTTAACCATTTTATTTTTACTTGCACTGTCCAGCCTCGCAGTCTACTCAATTCTAGGATCGGGCTGAGCATCAAATTCCAAATACGCCCTAATTGGAGCACTACGGGCCGTTGCACAAACAATTTCCTATGAGGTCAGCCTAGGGCTTATTCTTCTATGCCTTATTATTTTAACAGGGGGGTTTACCCTTCACACGTTTAATGTGGCCCAAGAGAACGTGTGATTGGTCCTACCTGCCTGACCACTAGCGGCAATATGATATATCTCAACACTAGCAGAGACAAACCGAGCACCATTTGATTTAACAGAAGGTGAGTCCGAACTAGTCTCGGGCTTTAACGTAGAATACGCAGGAGGTCCTTTCGCACTATTTTTTCTAGCAGAGTACGCAAATATCCTTCTGATAAACACCCTCTCAGCCCTTTTGTTTCTAGGAGCATCACATATCCCTGCAATTCCAGAGCTTACCTCTATTAATTTAATAACAAAAGCGGCCCTTCTCTCCATGCTTTTCCTCTGAGTCCGAGCCTCTTACCCCCGATTCCGTTACGATCAACTGATGCACTTGGTATGAAAAAACTTTCTCCCCCTAACCCTAGCACTAGTTATTTGATACTTAGCTCTCCCAATTTCCTTAGCAGGACTCCCCCCTCAGCTATAACTAGGAGTTGTGCCTGAAGTTTAAGGGCCACTTTGATAGAGTGTAATACGGGGGTTAAAGTCCCCCCAACTCCTTAGAAAGAAGGGGTTCGAACCCTACCTGGAGAGATCAAAACTCTCTGTGCTTCCACTACACCACTTACTAGTAAAGTCAGCTAAAAAAGCTTTTGGGCCCATACCCCAAACATGTTGGTTAAAATCCTTCCTTTGCTAATGAACCCTTACATCTTAACCACCTTATTGTTGAGCTTAGGTTTAGGCACCACACTAACATTTATGAGTTCTCACTGACTTCTCGCCTGAATAGGCCTTGAGATTAATACCCTCGCCATCATTCCACTTATAGCACAACATCACCACCCCCGAGCAATTGAAGCAACAACAAAATATTTTCTCGCCCAAGCCACTGCCGCAGCCACCCTCATATTTGCTGCAGTAACAAATGCTTGAATTGAAGGACAATGGGACATTAGCCAAATGTCCCACCCCCTCCCAAATACAATTATCACTATCGCCCTTGCTCTAAAAATTGGTCTCGCACCTCTCCACTCATGAATACCCGAAGTCTTACAAGGACTCAACCTAACCACAGGCCTCCTTATATCCACATGACAAAAACTAGCGCCATTCGCCCTCCTACTACAAATACAACCTGCCAACCCAAACCTCATAATCTTCCTAGGACTAACTTCAACACTTATCGGGGGCTGAGGAGGGCTAAACCAAACACAACTCCGAAAAATCCTGGCATACTCCTCTATCGCCCACCTTGGTTGAATAATTCTGGTATTACAATTCTCCCCCTCCCTCACATTTCTTGCCCTAATTACATACTTTGTGATAACTGCCGCTACCTTCCTGACATTCAAAATTAATGATGCCACCAACATTAACTCTTTAACCCTTTCCTGAGCAAAAACCCCTGCCCTCACCTCCATGATTCCCCTAATACTTCTCTCCCTCGGAGGCCTCCCTCCCCTCACAGGCTTCATGCCGAAATGAATAATTATCTTAGAACTGTCTAAGCAGGGAATAGCCGCCATCACAACATTAGCCGCACTAAGCGCTCTACTCAGCTTATATTTTTACCTTCGAATTACCTACGCTGCAACCCTAACAATAGCCCCTAACACGACCACGGGGACAAGCCCTTGACGACTTCAATCAACACAAACAACCCTTCCACTAGCATTGACCTCCGTTATAACAATGTGCCTCCTCCCCCTTACACCGGGAGTCCTTGCAATCCTTGCCCTTTAGAGACTTAGGCTAATCAGACCTAGGGCCTTCAAAGCCCTCAGTGGGAGTGAGAATCTCTCAGCCTCTGTAAGACTTGCGGGACGCTACCCCACATCTCCTGCATGCAAAACAGGTACTTTAATTAAGCTAAAGCCTTTCTAGACAGGCAGGCCTCGATCCTACAAAATCTTAGTTAACAGCTAAGCGCTCAAACCAGCGAGCATCCGTCTACTTTCTCCCGCCTAGCCAGGAAAAATAGGCGGGAGAAAGCCCCGGCAGGGAGTTAGCCTGCTTCTTTAGATTTGCAATCTAATATGTAAAACACCTCAGAGCTGGTACGAAGAGGACTTGAACCTCTGTACATGGGGCTACAATCCACCGCTTAACCCTCAGCCATCATACCCGTGGCAACTACCCGTTGACTCTTTTCAACCAATCACAAAGACATCGGCACCCTTTATATGATTTTTGGTGCCTGAGCTGGAATAGTAGGAACTGCACTAAGCCTATTAATTCGGGCAGAACTAAGCCAACCCGGCGCTCTTCTCGGAGACGACCAGATTTATAACGTAATTGTAACCGCTCACGCTTTTGTAATAATTTTCTTTATAGTAATGCCAATTATGATCGGAGGGTTTGGAAACTGACTTATCCCCCTAATGATTGGGGCCCCTGACATGGCATTCCCTCGAATAAACAACATGAGCTTTTGGCTCCTTCCCCCCTCCTTCCTGCTTCTCCTTGCATCCTCAGGTGTTGAAGCTGGAGCCGGAACAGGATGAACTGTTTACCCTCCCCTTGCAGGCAACCTAGCTCACGCGGGAGCATCTGTAGACCTAACAATTTTTTCCCTTCATTTGGCAGGTATTTCTTCAATTCTAGGGGCAATCAACTTTATCACAACCATTATCAACATGAAACCTCCAGCTATCTCCCAATACCAGACACCCCTGTTTGTATGGGCCGTTCTAATCACCGCTGTCCTCCTCCTCCTCTCACTTCCTGTCCTCGCTGCGGGCATTACAATGCTTCTCACCGACCGAAATTTAAATACCACATTCTTTGACCCTGCAGGTGGAGGAGACCCAATTCTATACCAACACCTATTTTGATTCTTTGGGCACCCTGAAGTCTACATTCTTATCCTCCCCGGATTCGGAATGATCTCGCATATTGTAGCCTACTACTCAGGCAAAAAAGAGCCTTTCGGCTATATAGGCATGGTCTGAGCCATGATGGCGATTGGCCTGCTTGGCTTCATCGTATGAGCACACCACATGTTCACAGTAGGAATGGATGTTGATACACGAGCCTACTTTACCTCAGCTACTATAATTATTGCCATCCCAACCGGTGTAAAAGTCTTTAGCTGACTAGCCACACTCCACGGAGGAGCTATTAAATGAGAAACCCCTCTACTGTGAGCCCTCGGGTTCATTTTCTTATTTACAGTCGGAGGCCTAACAGGGATTGTACTAGCCAATTCATCGCTAGACATTGTCCTTCACGACACTTACTATGTCGTCGCCCACTTCCATTATGTACTCTCTATAGGAGCTGTGTTTGCTATTGTAGCTGCCTTCGTCCACTGATTCCCGCTATTCTCAGGGTACACCCTTCACGACACTTGAACTAAAATTCACTTTGGAGTAATGTTTGCCGGAGTAAATTTAACCTTCTTCCCTCAACATTTCCTAGGCCTTGCAGGAATGCCTCGACGATACTCAGACTATCCCGATGCCTACACATTATGAAATACTGTGTCCTCTATTGGGTCCCTAATTTCCCTTGTTGCTGTAATCATGTTCCTTTTCATTATTTGAGAAGCATTTGCAGCCAAACGAGAAGTCCTGTCCGTAGAACTAGCATCCACAAATGTTGAATGACTTCATGGCTGCCCTCCACCATACCACACATTTGAGGAACCTGCATTCGTCCAAGTTCAGTCCCACTAAGTCGAGAAAGGAGGGAATTGAACCCCCATAAATTGGTTTCAAGCCAAACACATAACCACTCTGCCACTTTCTTCATAAGATACTAGTAAAACGGCCATTACACTGCTTTGTCAAGGCAGAATTGCGGGTTAAACCCCCGCGTATCTTGCATATGGCCCATCCCTCACAATTAGGACTTCAAGATGCAGCCTCACCTGTTATAGAGGAACTTCTTCACTTTCACGATCACGCCTTAATAATTGTGTTCTTAATTAGCACACTTGTTCTATATATTATTGTTGCTATGGTATCAACCAAGCTTACAAACAAATACATTTTAGATTCTCAAGAAATTGAGATTATCTGAACGGTTCTTCCGGCTATTATCCTTATCCTTATTGCACTACCCTCCCTTCGAATTTTATACCTGATGGATGAAATTAATGACCCTCATTTAACTATTAAAGCCATGGGCCATCAATGATACTGAAGCTATGAATACACTGACTACGAAGATCTCGGCTTTGACTCATACATGATCCCAACTCAAGACCTCGCCCCTGGCCAGTTCCGACTACTAGAAGCAGACCACCGAATAGTAGTGCCTGTCGAATCCCCCGTCCGTGTCTTAGTCTCCGCAGAGGATGTTCTTCATTCCTGAGCAGTCCCAGCCCTCGGAGTAAAAATGGACGCAGTTCCAGGACGCCTAAACCAAACAGCCTTCATTACATCTCGCCCAGGAGTTTTCTATGGACAATGCTCAGAAATTTGCGGAGCAAACCACAGCTTCATACCTATCGTCGTTGAAGCCGTTCCCCTAGAACACTTCGAAAACTGATCCCTAGCAATACTTGAAGACGCCTCGCTAAGAAGCTAAATCGGGCCCTAGCGTTAGCCTTTTAAGCTAAAGATTGGTGATCCCCAACCACCCTTAGTGACATGCCCCAGCTAAATCCTGCACCTTGGTTTGCTATCCTTGTCTTCTCCTGATTTGTTCTCTTAACTGTAATTCCACCTAAAGTACTAGCCCACACATTTCCGAATGAACCCACCACCCAAAGCACCGAAAAACCTAAAACAGAATCCTGAACCTGACCATGACACTAAGCTTCTTCGATCAATTTATAAGCCCCGTTTTCCTAGGCATCCCCCTAATTGCTCTTGCCCTTGTCCTTCCTTGACTACTATTTCCAACCCCTACATCCCGGTGAATAAACAGCCGCCTTCTAACCCTGCAAAGTTGATTCATCAACCGATTCACCAACCAGCTCCTCCTCCCTATTAACTTTGGGGGTCACAAATGAGCCCTTATCCTAATGTCCTTAATACTATTTCTTATTACTCTTAACATGCTGGGCCTCCTCCCATACACTTTTACACCCACAACCCAACTGTCCCTTAACATAGGCCTGGCTGTTCCACTATGACTGGCCACAGTTATTATTGGCCTCCGAAATCAACCTACTATTGCCCTAGGACACCTCCTTCCAGAAGGCACACCTACCCCGCTTATTCCAGTTCTTATTATTATCGAGACCTTAAGCCTATTCATTCGTCCTCTTGCCCTGGGAGTCCGATTAACCGCAAACCTAACTGCAGGCCACCTTCTTATTCAACTCATCGCCACAGCAGCCTACGTTCTTCTGCCATTAATACCAACTGTAGCCATCATTACAACTGTTCTTCTATTCCTACTTACCCTATTAGAAGTTGCCGTGGCTATGATTCAAGCTTACGTATTTGTCCTCCTCTTAAGCCTCTATCTACAAGAAAACGTCTAATGACCCATCAAGCACACGCATACCACATGGTTGACCCTAGTCCCTGGCCCTTAACCGGCGCCGCTGCCGCTTTGTTAATAACATCCGGTTTAGCAATTTGATTCCACTACAACTCAACGACCCTTATAGCCCTTGGCACCATTCTTCTCCTCCTAACTATATATCAATGATGACGAGACATCATTCGAGAAGGCACATTCCAAGGACACCATACAATTCCTGTCCAAAAAGGCCTCCGTTACGGAATAATTTTATTTATTACCTCAGAAGTCTTCTTTTTCCTCGGCTTTTTCTGAGCCTTCTACCACGCAAGCCTAGCCCCCACCCCCGAACTAGGGGGGTGCTGACCACCCACAGGCATCACAACGCTCGACCCATTTGAAGTGCCCCTCTTAAACACAGCTGTTCTCCTAGCTTCCGGGGTTACAGTAACATGGGCCCACCACAGCATTATGGAAGGAGAACGAAAACAAGCAATTCAATCCCTACTATTAACAATTCTCCTTGGCTTTTACTTCACATTCCTTCAAGGAATAGAATATTATGAAGCCCCTTTCACGATCGCAGACGGAGTTTACGGCTCAACATTCTTTGTAGCCACGGGATTCCACGGCCTACATGTAATTATTGGCTCCACTTTCCTGGCCGTCTGCCTTCTCCGACAAGTTCAGTACCATTTCACATCGGACCACCACTTTGGATTCGAAGCTGCCGCATGATACTGACATTTCGTTGACGTAGTGTGACTCTTCCTTTATATCTCAATCTATTGATGAGGATCATAATCTTTCTAGTACTAACGCTAGTATAAGTGACTTCCAATTACATGGTCTTGGTTAAAATCCAAGGAAAGATAATGAACTTGATCACAACTATTGCCCTCATTGCCATCGCCCTGTCCTCCATTCTCGCCATCGTTTCATTCTGACTGCCCTTAATAACCCCCGACCATGAAAAACTCTCCCCATACGAATGCGGGTTTGACCCTCTAGGGTCTGCCCGTCTTCCATTTTCCCTGCGGTTCTTCCTGGTCGCCATCCTCTTTCTTTTATTTGATCTAGAGATCGCACTTCTGCTTCCCCTCCCCTGAGGGGACCAGCTCTCCTCCCCCCTCTCAACTTTCTTTTGGGCCTCCGCTGTACTAGTACTCCTCACGGTAGGCCTTATTTATGAATGACTTCAAGGCGGCCTAGAATGAGCCGAATAGATGGTTAGTTTAAGAAAAACACTTGATTTCGGCTCAAAAACTTATGGTTAAAGTCCATAATCGTCTTATGACCCCCATTCACTTCTCTTTCTCAACAGCCTTTGTTCTAGGACTATCCGGACTAGCCTTCCACCGAACCCACCTTCTCTCCGCCCTTCTCTGCCTAGAAGGAATGATACTATCCTTATTTATTGCCCTGTCACTATGGACGATGAGCCTTTCTTCCACAAGCTTCTCTGCCCTCCCTGTCCTCCTACTAGCATTCTCAGCTTGTGAGGCAAGCACAGGCCTAGCCCTACTGGTCGCAACAGCTCGCACCCATGGTACCGACCGCCTTCAAGCCCTAAACCTGTTACAATGCTAAAAATTCTTATTCCTACTTTAATACTTGTCCCCACAACCTGGCTAACCCCTAAAAAATGACTGTGACCCACAACATTACTACACAGCCTTGTAATTGCTACAGCAAGCCTGTCATGATTGAAAAATATGTCCGAAACAGGATGGACAGCCACCAACTCTTACATAGCAACAGACGCCCTCTCTACCCCACTACTAGTCCTCTCTTGCTGACTTTTACCTTTAATAATTTTAGCTAGCCAGAACCACCTAGCCCCAGAGCCTGAGAATCGACAACGACTTTACATTTCACTTCTAACCTCCCTCCAGATCTTCCTAATCCTAGCCTTTGGAGCCACCGAAGTAATGATATTTTACGTGATATTTGAGGCAACCTTAATTCCAACCCTCATCCTCATCACACGATGGGGAAACCAGACGGAGCGCCTAAACGCAGGCACCTACTTCCTGTTCTATACACTAGCCGGCTCCCTTCCCCTACTAGTCGCTCTCTCCCTCCTATACACTACAACTGGCACTCTTTCTCTGCTGATTCTTCAATACTCAGAGCCTCTCCACCTCTCCACTCTGGCCGACAAATTTTGATGAGCCGGCTGCATACTAGCCTTCCTTGTAAAAATACCCCTATATGGAGTTCACCTCTGATTACCAAAAGCACATGTCGAGGCCCCCGTTGCAGGCTCTATAGTCCTAGCTGCCGTGCTCCTAAAGCTAGGGGGCTACGGAATAATACGAATACTAGTTATTCTTGACCCATTAACAAAGGAACTAAGCTACCCGTTTATTATCTTAGCACTATGGGGCATCATTATAACAGGCTCTATTTGCCTACGCCAGACCGACCTCAAATCACTCATCGCATATTCTTCCGTCAGCCATATGGGCCTTGTAGTAGGAGGAATCCTAATCCAAACCCCCTGAGGTTTCACAGGAGCCCTAATCCTTATGATCGCTCACGGACTAACTTCTTCCGCACTTTTCTGCCTAGCAAACACTAACTATGAACGCACACATAGCCGAACTATAGTCCTTGCCCGAGGACTACAAACTGTTCTTCCATTAATGGCCACTTGATGATTTATCTCCAGCTTAGCCAATCTAGCACTTCCCCCTCTACCCAACCTGATAGGTGAGTTAATAATTATTACCTCCCTACTAAACTGGTCATGATGAACAATTGCCCTCACAGGAGTCGGAACCCTAATTACAGCGGGATACTCCCTATACATGTTCCTAATGACTCAGCGGGGAAAAACACCATCTCACCTTCTAGCAATTGAACCAACTCACTCCCGTGAACATCTTCTTATTGCCCTCCACCTCCTACCCCTACTTCTGCTTATCCTAAAACCAGAACTCATCTGAGGATGGGCCGCCTGTAGACATAGTTTAACTAAAACATTAGATTGTGATTCTAAAAACAGGGGTTAAACTCCTCTTGTCCACCGAGAGATGCTCGCTAGCAACGAAGACTGCTAATCCTCGTCACCTTGGTTGGACCCCAAGGCTCACTCGCAAGGCTTCTAAAGGATAACAGCTCATCCGTTGGTCTTAGGAACCAAAAACTCTTGGTGCAAATCCAAGTAGCAGCTATGCACCCCTCCGCACTAATAATAACCTCAAGCCTTATCATCATCTTTGCCTTACTAGCCTACCCGGTCATTACAACAATCAACCCTAACCCTCGCCAACAAGACTGGGCCCTAGACCATGTAAAAACCGCCGTAAAAATAGCATTTTTTGTTAGCCTTCTCCCACTAGCCCTATTCCTTAATCAAGGGGCAGAGATCATTACCTCAACCTGGTCCTGAATAAACACAGAGACCTTTAACATTAACATTAGCTTCTACTTTGACAACTATTCAATCATCTTCACCCCCGTGGCACTCTACGTGACTTGGTCCATCCTGGAATTCGCTTCTTGGTACATGCACTCTGACCCAAATATGAACCGATTCTTTAAATACCTGCTCATCTTCCTGATTGCAATAATTATCCTTGTAACCGCCAACAACATATTCCAACTGTTCATCGGATGAGAAGGAGTCGGTATTATGTCATTCCTATTAATCGGATGATGATACGCACGGGCAGACGCAAATACTGCGGCCTTACAAGCCGTGCTCTACAACCGTGTGGGAGATATTGGACTAATCTTTGCCATAGCCTGACTAGCAATAAATACCAACTCTTGAGAAATCCAACAAATCTTCTCAACAACACACCAGATAGACCTAACACCACCACTATTAGGCCTTATTCTCGCTGCCACCGGAAAATCCGCCCAGTTCGGCCTACACCCATGACTCCCCTCCGCTATGGAGGGCCCTACACCGGTCTCTGCCCTACTTCATTCGAGCACTATGGTCGTCGCTGGCATTTTCCTGCTAATCCGACTCAGCCCGCTGTTAGAAAACAACCCCACCGCACTTACTATCTGTCTTTGCCTCGGTGCCTTAACAACCCTATTCACTGCCACGTGTGCTCTAACGCAAAATGACATTAAAAAAATTGTGGCTTTCTCAACTTCTAGCCAACTAGGCCTGATGATAGTCACCCTCGGGCTTAACCAGCCTCAACTTGCTTTCCTCCATATCTGCACCCACGCCTTTTTTAAAGCAATATTGTTCCTGTGCTCGGGATCTATTATCCACAGCCTCAACGACGAGCAAGACATCCGAAAAATAGGAGGGATACAACACCTCACTCCATTTACCTCTTCCTGCTTAACCCTGGGAAGCCTCGCCCTAACAGGAACCCCCTTCTTAGCAGGCTTTTTCTCCAAAGATGCTATTATCGAAGCCCTAAACACATCCCACCTGAACGCCTGAGCCCTTACTTTAACACTGATTGCTACCTCTTTCACCGCAGTTTACAGCCTTCGAATTGTCTTCTTAGTCTCCATAGGCCATCCCCGATTTAATTCACTATCCCCGATTAATGAAAACAACCCAGCAGTTATTAATCCAATTAAACGACTAGCCTGAGGAAGCATCATTGCAGGCTTACTAATCACATCTAACATCCTACCCCTCAAAACACCTGTAATGACTATACCAACAAGCCTAAAACTAATAGCCCTTACGGTAACAGCCCTCGGCCTTCTATTTGCGCTAGAACTAGCGTCCCTAACTAACAAACAATTTAAACAAACACCAGTCCTGCCCACCCACCACTTTTCTAACATACTAGGCTTTTTCCCAGCAACTATCCACCGAATTACTCCAGAGATTAATCTTACCCTCGGCCAAATAATTGCATCACAAACCGTAGACCAAACATGACTTGAAAAGATTATACCTAAAGCACTAGTCTCTCTAAATAAGCCTCTTGTTACTACAACAAGCAACATCCAAAAAGGTATAATTAAAACCTACCTCACGCTATTCCTTTTTACACTATCAATCGCCGTAGTTTTTGCCTCCCTCTAAACAGCCCGAAGGGTCCCACGACTCAACCCCCGAGTTAACTCAAGCACAACGAACAGCGTTAAAAGCAATACTCAAGCACTAATCACCAACAGCCCTCCCCCAGCCGAGAACATAAGAGCTACCCCGCTAGTATCCCCCCGAACCGTCGAAAAAGCCCCCATTTCATCAACAGATGCCCAAGAAAATTCATATCACCCACCCCGAAATAAGGCCGACACTACCCCAACCACAAAAACATATCAAGCCATTGACATAATCACCGGCTCACTTCCCCAGCTCTCAGGATAAGGCTCCGCTGCAAGAGCAGCAGAATACGCAAATACGACTAGCATCCCCCCTAGATAAATCAAAAACAGCACCAAGGACAAAAAAGACCCCCCGTGTCCAAGCAAAATACCGCACCCCAGCCCCGCAACTACAACTAGCCCTAAGGCTGCGAAATAAGGTGAGGGATTTGAAGCAACAGCTAATAAACCCAAAACTAACCCAAGCAAAAATAAAGACATAACATAGGTCATAATTCCCGCCCGGACTTTAACCGGAACTAATGACTTGAAAAACCACCGTTGTTATTCAACTACAAGAACCTCTAATGGCCAGCCTTCGCAAAACCCACCCACTTTTAAAAATCGCAAATGACGCACTCGTAGACCTCCCCGCTCCCTCAAACATTTCCGTTTGATGAAACTTTGGATCCCTACTAGGAATGTGCTTAATTATCCAAATCCTCACAGGGCTCTTCCTAGCTATACATTACACCTCCGATATCGCCACCGCCTTCTCATCCGTCGCCCACATCTGCCGGGATGTAAACTACGGCTGACTAATTCGAAATCTTCACGCCAACGGAGCCTCCTTCTTCTTCATCTGCATCTACCTTCACATCGGACGAGGACTTTACTACGGGTCCTACCTTTATAAAGAAACCTGAAACGTCGGAGTCATCCTCCTGCTATTAGTTATGATAACTGCTTTCGTAGGGTACGTACTGCCTTGAGGACAAATGTCTTTCTGAGGTGCAACAGTAATTACCAACCTCCTATCCGCCGTACCTTATATTGGGAATGACCTAGTCCAATGAATCTGAGGAGGCTTCTCCGTAGACAACGCCACCCTCACCCGATTCTTCGCCTTCCACTTCTTATTCCCATTTGTTATCGCAGCAGCCACTCTTATCCATCTTATCTTTCTCCATGAAACAGGCTCTAATAATCCCCTCGGAATAAATTCGGACGCCGACAAAATCCCCTTCCACCCTTACTTCTCCTACAAAGACCTCCTGGGCTTCGCGGTTGCCCTTCTTGCCTTATCGTCCTTAGCACTATTCTCCCCCAACCTCTTAGGAGACCCCGACAACTTCACACCCGCCAACCCACTTGTCACACCCCCACACATTAAGCCTGAGTGATATTTCCTATTTGCATATGCCATCCTCCGATCCATCCCCAACAAGTTAGGAGGTGTATTAGCCCTACTTGGCTCCATCCTGATTCTTATAGTCGTACCAATCCTTCACACATCAAAACAACGAGGTACAATATTCCGCCCCATTACACAATTCCTGTTCTGAACTTTAATCGCAGACATCATCATCCTTACCTGAATCGGAGGAATGCCTGTCGAACACCCTTTTATTATTATTGGCCAAGTCGCCTCAGTAATTTACTTCTCACTATTCCTATGCTTCATGCCCTTGGCGAGCCTACTAGAAAACAAAGCCCTAGGATGAGCGTGCATTAGTAGCTCAGTTTAAGAGCGCCGGTCTTGTAAACCGGAGGCCGAGGGTTAAAATCCCTCCTGTTGCTCAAAGAAAAGGGACTCAAACCCCTGCCCCTAACTCCCAAAGCTAGGATTCTATTACTAAACTATTCTTTGTCTAATATATTATTATATTATTATGGTGTTAATACATTTATGTATTATCAACCATCTTGTAATTTAACCAAGTTTCATGTACATATCATTAACAAATGCTAAAACCATAAAGTTAATACTCAAGGATAATTATAGTCAATCAGGAAATAGTAGTACTAGCATAACTGCTAGTCAAAATATATACCAAGTAAGTGACATATCTGGAATCAGAGTACAATTGAGCCCAATAAGAGCCCACCAACCTATGGATTAAAGGTTAATCATTAATGATGGTGAGGGACAAAAAACGTGGGGGTCGCACCAAATGAACTATTCCTGGCATCTGGTTCCTACTTCAGGGACATAAATAGAAAGTCTCCCCTATAGGTCATTGACCCTGGCATAAGTTAATGGTGGAGTACTATGATGGGACACCCCCCATGCCGGGCGTTCTTTCCATTGGGCTACTGGTTCCTTTTTTCGTTCTCCTTTCAATTGCATTTCAGAGTGCACACGGTAATAGTTGACAAGGTTGAACATTTCCTTGATTGAAGTATAATATTTGTAGTGATAAAGGATATTACATAAGAATTACATAACTGATCTCAAGGACATAAGGCTATGAAAACAATCGAAAGAATCTATTGTTTCACCCCCCCTCCGGGGTTTATTATCGTTAAACCCCCCCTACCCCCCCATCACTCCTAGGGTTAATAACACTCCTGTAAACCCCCCCGGAAACAGGAAACCCTTGAGTAATTTATGGGGCCTAAAAGTTCACATTTTAAACTATTACAATATTGCAAAT